CTTTCGGTAAATACGCTCTTCAGGCACTTGAACCTGCTTGGATCACGTCTAGACAAATAGAAGCAGGTCGACGAGCAATGACACGAAATGCACGCCGCGGTGGAAAAATATGGGTACGTATATTTCCAGACAAACCGGTTACAGTAAGACCCGCAGAAACACGTATGGGTTCGGGGAAAGGATCCCCTGAATATTGGGTAGCTGTTGTTAAACCAGGTCGAATACTTTATGAAATGGGTGGAGTAACAGAAAATATAGCCAGAAGGGCGATTTCAATAGCATCGTCCAAAATGCCTATACGAACTCAATTCATTATTTCGGGATAAAAAAAATCAAAAGAAAAAGGTCTTGGGGATAAAAAAACAATAACAGGTGCCGGTTTCTTTCTTTGGACAAACAATATTTCTTTTTTTCTTCACTCTTTGCTTTGCATTGAAAGAATAGATTCTAAAAAAATGATATGATTCAACCCCAGACCCTTTTGAATGTAGCGGATAACAGCGGGGCTCGAGAATTGATGTGTATTCGAATCATAGGAGCTAGCAATCGTCGATATGCTCATATCGGTGACGTTATTGTTGCTGTGATCAAAGACGCAGTGCCAAATATGCCCCTAGCAAGATCAGAGGTGGTCAGAGCTGTAATTGTACGTACTTGTAAAGAACTCAAACGTGATAACGGTATGATAATACGATACGATGACAATGCTGCGGTTGTCATTGACCAAGAAGGAAACCCCAAAGGAACTCGAATTTTTGGTGCAATTGCCCGGGAATTGAGACAGTTAAATTTTACTAAAATAGTTTCATTAGCTCCGGAGGTATTGTAAGGTCTTCTAAAATAAGATAATACCATTGGTTATAGTAAAGTATTTGAAAGAAAGAGATTAAGAAATATATTCAGAATTTTTAGTAGATTGTGTCTCACGCATATGCCTTTAATTTTAATTTAAATTCATAAACTAATAAGTAAAAAAAACATGTTGATTATATCAAAATTGGGGAGCACCAAGAAATTTAATTCACCATGGGTAGGGATCTTATTGCTGACATAATAACTTCTATACGAAATGCTGATATGGATAGAAAAAGGGTGGTTCGAATAGCATATACTAATATCACTGAAAATATTGTTAAAATACTTTTACGAGAAGGTTTTATCGAAAACGTGAGAAAACATAAAGAAACCAAAAAATATTTTTTGGTTTTAACCCTACGGCATAGAAGGAATAGGAAAAGGTCTTATATAAATTTTTTAAATTTAAAACGGATCAGCCGGCCTGGTCTCCGAATCTATTCGAACTACCAACGAATTCCTAGAATTTTAGGTGGGATGGGAATTGTAATTATTTCTACTTCTCGAGGTATAATGACAGACCGAGAGGCTCGACTAGAACGAATTGGTGGAGAAGTTTTGTGTTATATATGGTAATACTTCTAATATACGAATTGGGTCCGAAACTTCTTATTTGTGAAAACAAAAAGAAAAGGGGCGGGTTGTCTAATATCGTTCCTCCTCCATCAATTGATACTTCAAGGAGGCTTTACCTGGAATGAAAGAACAAAAATGGATTCATGAAGGTTTAATTACTGAATCCCTTCCCAACGGTATGTTCCGGATTCGCTTAGATAATCAAGATATGATTCTAGGTTATGTTTCGGGAAAGATCCGACGTAGTTTTATACGGATACTACCAGGCGATAGAGTTAAAATTGAAGTAAGTCGTTATGATTCAACCAGAGGACGTATAATTTATCGACTTCGCAATAAGGATTCGAAAGATTAGGTGTTTTTATCAACTTCAACATTCCTTTCGTGAGAAGATGATTCGAGATAAAAAATTCCAAGAAACCTATTTTCTTCCAAAAAATAGATTCAGAATTAAAATGAGGAATGCCAAATATGAAAATAAGAGCTTCTGTTCGTAAAATTTGTGAAAAATGTCGACTAATCCGTAGGCGGGGACGAATTATAGTAATTTGTTCCAACCCAAGACATAAACAAAGACAAGGATAATCAGACTTGTTAAAACACCCGATGTAAAAGTAAAAAGGGTAAAAAAGGGGAGGGGTCCTTTTTGACACGAAATGGATATATCCATATATCTCTGACTCATATTTATGAGATGAAAAAATGGCAAAAACTATACCGAGAATTGGTTCACGTAAGAATGGACGTATTGGTTCAAGTAAGAATACACGGAGAATACCAAAGGGGGTTATTCATGTTCAAGCAAGTTTCAATAATACTATTGTGACTGTTACAGATGTACGGGGTCGAGTGGTTTCTTGGTCCTCTGCCGGTACTTGTGGATTCAAGGGTACAAGAAGGGGGACGCCCTTTGCTGCTCAAACCGCAGCAGGAAATGCTATTCGTACAGTAGTGGATCAAGGTATGCAACGAGCAGAAGTCATGATAAAAGGACCGGGTCTCGGAAGAGACGCGGCATTACGCGCTATTCGCAGAAGTGGTATACTATTAACTTTTGTGCGGGATGTAA